ATTATTAAAGTATGCCGTTCGCGATACATAAAATACTCAGCCAGGGCTGCTCCCGTATAAGGGGCGAGGTATTGTAATGTAGCAGGTGAATCCGCCATTTCAGCTACTACAATAGTGTATTCCATGGCCCCCTCTTCATGGAAAGTAGTTACTACTTGAGCCACGGAGGATGCTCTTTGACCGATAGCTACATAAACACATATTACATCTTGCCCTTTTTGATTGAGAATTGTATCTGTGGCTACTGCTGTTTTGCCAGTCTGTCTGTCCCCAATAATTAACTCTCGCTGACCGCGCCCTATGGGGATCATCGAATCGATAGCAATAAGCCCTGTTTGAAGGGGTTCATATACGGAACGCCTGGAAATTATACCCGGAGCAGGAGATTCAATTAAGCGAGATTCCGAAGCTACAATTTCGCCTCTCCCATCAATAGGTTTAGCCAGAGCATTTATAACACGACCCAAGTAAGCCTCGCTCACGGGTATCTGAGCAATTCTTCCTGTTGCTTTTACAAAACTTCCCTCTTGTATCATCAACCCATCGCCCATTAATACAATCCCAACATTTTTGGATTCCAAATTCAGAGCAATACCCCTAGTCCCTTCTGCAAATTCGACTAATTCACCTGACATTATTCCACCAAGACCTATAATACGAGCAATCCCATCCCCCACTTGAATTACGCGACCGATATTCTCAATCCCTACTTTCCTATTATATTGTTCAATACGTTCGCGGAGAATTTTATGAATTTCGTCGACTCGAAGGGTTGCCATTAGTGTTTCTTGACTCTTTTTTTCGGAAGCAAGGGGAAAAATAATGCCTAAATTCTAAACGAAAGTAGAAGTTCAAGGTCTAATTAATTTAATTATTTCTTCGATTCTATGGCCCCTAGAATGCCAATATTAGCACGAATCGTACGGAAATGTAACTCGGTATTCAAACAACTATTCAGAGTTCCTAGAGCTCCTTGTACGGCCTGTTGGAAAACCCGTTGTCGGACCTGATTCATCGCCCTTTGTTTTTCAAAATAAAGGATTTCATTTTTAGACTTTTCTAATTGTTCCAAACTAATAGAAGTAGCATTAATCAAATTTGCTTTTTCTCGTTCTATCTCAGAGTATCCATTCATTCGATACTCATCCGCTTCTAGTTCGACTTTCTGTAATCGAACCCGAGCTTTTTCGAGCTGCTCAATGGTCCCTCTACGCAATTCTTCCGAATTTCGAATAGTACTCAAGATTCTCTGTTTTCGATTATCTAATAAATCTTTTAATGAAAGTAGATTATCTTGCTATTAAGTTTACAATTTTTATGATCTCTTCCCGAACCAAACATGAATCTTTCGATTCATTTGGCTCTCACGCTCCTTTTTTTTCTTTTTTTGCTATGGCTATTTCCATATCTTTTTTTTTATGTAATGAGCCTATCCTCTATCTTCTCTTTTCTGTTTATATTTCAATATACCGAAACCCATATTAAGAATATAAGACTAGATAAATATTAAGAGGACTCTTCCGCCTAGATAAAAATCTATCATGGTCAGCAAAGTTGTTTCTTTATTTGTATTTGCCCTTTAGTTAATAATTTCAATTTCATTAAGAAAAACTAACTAAATAAATGGAAAATGAAAATTGATAGAATTCTTTTTTTTTCTTCAAATCCAAAAAATTTCTCTTTTTTTTATTTTATACATAGGTCGTCGATTCGGCATTGGATAAAAAAGGGCAGGGTGCCCTTCTAGTAAATAGTTCAAACCATTTTATCGATATGAGTGTTTTATATCAGATAAATTCTACATTAGCTATTTCCCGTTTAAAGCATTTCGGTACTAATACTAATATAGTTGTAGAAAGAGTACCCCTTTTTGCCTGGACTTCAAGCAGTTTAGCTTTAACCGTGTTAATGGTCTCACATTATTGGTCTATAGAGAATCAAAGTTGATTTACCAATGAGTCGCGAAATGCTATGGTTCTTCCATATGATTTCTGAATTTATTCAGAAGTAATTCGTCGAGATCGTGCACCTTTTTCTTATTTATCCAAAAAATACTAAAAAATATTTTAAAGTGCAGCCGGATAGATCCAATCTATTCTTGAAATAGACAACTCGCACACACTCCCTTTCCAAAAAAAATCAATACACCAACCACTACAGTTAGATTTATTAGATTTGTTGCTAAAATATCGGTATTAAGCCCGAAACTCCCAGCGGATGGCCAGTGAGCTAAAAAAACGAAAGAATGGGTTACATTTTTCATATGCTCTCCTCTTATAGATAGGACGAACAAAGAGCAAAGTTTTTCGATCACTTACTTCGCTCGCCCTTTTTTGATCGGTTTTTTTAATGTAATTTTTTTTAATGCAAATAGATTCAATCTAATAATTTCTTTTAGATTAAGTCTTAGGTCTCGTTTGACCTGTGAAAGACTCCTTTGTTGAAATGTTCCAAAAATTCCTAAAATAAAAGGAAAAAGACTTTCCACTGTCCTAAACTAAGGACGGGAAGGAAGAAGGCGAGCATATCCTCTAAATTGATCATCCTCAAATCAGCCCTTCCTGGGGTGGGGTATTGTCTGTCCCGATAAATAGGTAATTCCAGGAGTAATAAATAGGAGTAAAGTATTGATATAATTGGAATTGCAGAAGCAAATACCAATTTACTAAAAAAAGAAAAAAGTATCTAATCTAAAGGACTCATTTTCTTTTTTAGGATTAAACAAAAGGGTTCGCAAATAAAAGCGCTAGTGCCACAACTAGTCCATAAATTGTTAAAGCTTCCATAAAAGCTAGACTAAGCAATAAAGTACCTCGTATTTTACCTTCTGCTTCTGGCTGTCTCGCAATACCTTCTACAGCTTGTCCTGCAGCAGTACCTTGACCAACTCCAGGCCCAATAGAAGCAAGCCCTACGGCCAATCCAGCAGCAATAACGGAAGCAGCAGCAATTAGTGGATTCATGGTGAGTTCCTCGTGTCAAAAAAAAAAGAAATGGTTAAGGATACAATCAACCAAGAAATTCTTACTTCTAAGCTCTATTGGGGAGAAGTAACTAAAAAGTACAAATTGAAATGATAATCTGAATTGTCCGAACTACTTCGAGATCTCATTTTTAGTTTCTAATCATTAGAGGTTTGTGTAAATCCATATGATTCTCATTATTCTATTTCTCTTTCTTTCCAACCAACCACTCTTTCATTCCATTCTTCTTTCTTTACTCTTCGATATCCTTGAGTTCCTATTTTTTCCCCTATCATCTAATCCATAATAAAAGACGAAATAGAGGAAGAACCCCTATTGAAATCGACCTAATCCAAATCCAATAGGAATTAAATCAAGATATACAATTGATAACAATATGCTGCATAGAACTGGATATGGAATCCAATTCCATATAGAGGGAATTCGATATATCGGATTAGATAATGAATCTAACTTAGGAATATATAATATCCCATATACATTTGTTTCTTCTATTTTGCGTATTTTCTCATTTTCTATTGATGAATCGGATTCTAAAATCATTCCTTAAAAACCCGCACAAAAGATGACTGGACTTATAGACATTAAGGATATAGATCTAGCCTGACTCCGCCCCCCTTAATGCATATATACTTTGACAATTCCGTAATATAGTCTATTCTCTCTCCTACAACTCTAGGTTGTATATTCATACGCATTTCTAACTATTTAGTTTTCCAACCAAGCGGATTATCTGGAACCATGCATGAATTGAGCTAAGCTAAAAAAAAAGACTATTTTGAAAACTAGTCAATTCAATGATGACCTTCCATGGATTCACCTATATAGGCTGCGGCTAACGTTGCAAAAATAAGAGCTTGAATACCGCTTGTAAATAATCCAAGAAACATGACCGGTATAGGGACTACTAAGGGGACTAAAGAAACAAGAACAACAACGACTAATTCATCCGCCAATATATTCCCGAAAAGTCGAAAACTAAGCGATAATGGTTTTGTGAAATCTTCTAGGATGTTAATTGGTAAAAGAATTGGAGTTGGTTTAATATATTTCTCGAAATAACTCAATCCTTTTTTGCTAAGACCCGCATAAAAATATGCCGCTGATGTGAGTAAAGCTAAAGCAACAGTAGTATTTATATCATTCGTGGGTGCTGCTAATTCCCCATGGGGTAACTGTATAATTTTCCAAGGTAAAAGAGCACCCGACCAATTCGAAACAAAAATAAAAAGGAACATAGTTCCAATAAAGGGAACCCAGGGACCATATTCTTCTCCAATCTGAGTTTTGCTCAAGTCTCGAATAAACTCAAGCACATATTCGAAGAAATTCTGACCGTCGGTCGGGATGGTTTGTGGATTCCGAACAGCTATGATAACTGAACCTAGCAAGATAGTAATTACGACCCAAGAAGTGATGAGTACTTGGGCATGAATTTGGAAACCTCCTATTTGCCAATAGAAGTGTTGGCCTACTTCTACACCCGATATATCATATAACCCCTTGAGTGTTTTAACGGAACATGGTATAATATTCATATTGTCCTCTGATAAAAATTGAACTTCAAAAAAGGAATTCTTTTGATTCAACCATCTCTTTCTCAACTCAGCAACTTGAAGTATTAATCTTATATTTAGGATACCAAGAAATCACATCAGATGATAATATATATCAATACCCTCTAATATATATCAATATTCCCCTTCTTTTATCTATGCAAAACAAAAAAGAATAGTAAGTGATCCCATAAATCTACGCAGTTACCCAAGAATGAACTATTCTTCTTAATCAACGATTTCTTATATAGAGAGAACGGCCCTCACAAATTGCAAATACTAATTTGTTAAGAATCAATCGAATTGAAGTCATAGTGTCATCGTTGGCTGGAATCGATATATTTGCGAGATCTGGGTCACAATTTGTATCGACTAAAGAAATAGTAGGAATCCCCAAAATGGCACATTCCCGAAGAGCTATATACTCTTTTTGCTGATCAAGGACGATCACAATGTCCGGCAACCTCGTCATATATTTGATCCCGCCGAGATATCTTTGCAAGGTAGATAATTTTCTCTTCAAGATTGCCACATCTCTTTTTGGGAGATGGTGGAATTTTCCCATCTTTTCTTCTGCTCTTAAGTCTCTAAATTGAGAAAGTCTAGTTTTCGTAATCGACCAATTCGTTAACATACCACTGAACCACTTTTTATTAACATAATGACAACGAGCCCTTATTGCAGCTGATGCTACTAAATCCGCTGCTCTTTTTTTGGTACCAACAATTAAAAAGCTTTTTCCCTGACTTGCTGCATCAAAAACTAAATCACAAGCTTCTGATAAAAAACGAGCCGTTCTAGCGAGATTTGTAATATGAGTACCTTTACGCTTTGCCGAGATGTAAGGGGCCATTTTAGGATTCCATTTCTTAATACCATGACCAAAATGAACTCCCGCTTCTATCATCTCTTTCAAATTGATGTTCCAATATCTTCTTGTCATTTTTTCCACACTTCCTTTTGATTTTTTCTTTTTTTTTTCATCCTACCATTCCATTACGGAATTTATTTCTTTTTTTTTTTGAAAATTAAGAAAGAGCCGAAATAGCTTGAAATAAATAATAATTGTTCCGATGTAACCTTCCACTGAGAATTGGCTATTGATACATGGTATAAACGTAACCTTAATGAATTAACTGACTTCTTTTACTTATTAAAATAAAATAAAAATCTAAAATCTGACCTGTTAGTGTTCTAAGGTCAAAAGTCTAGTTTAAATAAAAAAATCTGCTTTATGTATCCTTAAATCGTATAAATGGGGGTTCTGATGTCTCATAGAAATTGTTTGTTACATCAGAATCAGAAGAAACTAATTCTGTATGGAGAAACAAAATATCTCTCATTTCCGACGCGAATAGATTTTTTTTTTGAATTTCGAAATAAAGGTTCTTGTCTTGTGGGGAATGATGCACAAATTTTTGGAATCCGGTACCAACAGGTATAATCCCCCCCAGAACTACGTTTTCTTTCAGGCCTTTCAACCAATCAATACGACCTCGTAGGGCAGCTTTTGCTAAAACTCGAGCAGTTTCTTGAAAACTTGCTTCAGATATGAAACTTTGGGTATTCAGGGAAGCCCTTGTTATTCCCAATAAGATTGCCCGATAATAGACCGATTCATCCAAAGCTCGTCCTGCTCGTTCTGCTCGTAATAGTCCGATTAATTCCCCAGGTGAAAAAACATTAGACATTCCATCTTCGGAAACCCGCACTTTTGATGTTACTTGGCGTATAATAATCTCTATATGTCTATTATGGATCTGTACCCCTTGGGATCGATAAACCTTTTGGATCTTATTAACCAAAGAGATACGACTTTGGGCTATGGTTAGCTCAGCTCCAATCAAGAATCCCCAGGGGACCCCAAGAATTCTTGGTATACGCTCATTCCAATCCTCAATTCTCCTTTCGAGATTCGGCGATAGTGAATCAATTGAACGCGCTTCAAAGATTTGTTCTACTTTTGGAAGACCTTGCGTTATGTCACTAGATCTCGATTTTTCATATATAAACGTAACTAACCTATCTCCTTTGTAAAGGATTTCTCCATAATGACCATGAACAGTTGCTCCTGTAGTGGCCAAATAAGGCTTAGCTGCTCTTATAACAAAGGAATCAATATTAACAATGAAAATTTGACCAGATTTTTTTATGTGCGATTTAAATAGACATACATTTTCGCAAATAAATTGTCCAAGGTGAATTATTGCCAATGTCTCCTCCCAAGAATCATGATGGAGAAAGTGCCAATTCAAATGGAATGGATCCAACATGATGTTACTATCGAAATTCGAAATCCTTTGATTTTCATCTATTAAAGAGTATTTAAGCCCTTGAAGTACTTGGAGGGTTTGTTTCAAATTGTCAAGGAACAAATATTTTTTTAACAGGATCTGATTATGCGTTAGTAAATAGTAAGATGAAGAAAAATTCGATATACTAGGTACAATAGCGGCTAAGGGCCCAAAAATATCTCGAATAGGAATTCTAGGATTCGATTCTTTTACCGCATTGGGATATTTCGAATTCTTGAATAAACCAATTCGAGAACAGTTGGATGCCGACAAAATCATCAAAGATTGGTATTCTTTATTTCGATTCAACAAGGTGCCAATAGCTTCTTGATGTTGGCTAAGTGATTGAATCTTCGCCTTGGAATAAAAGGAATTGGTGCGATCTAACCTATTATTGGGAATCGGTCCTGCACTTGTCCTATCATACCTTCTTCGTGTATACGAAATAGTGGACTTGACTAACTCAATTCTTAGGAAATCGCGAATCAGATCATTTGCTCTTACCTCAACAAGGGAAGCACGAGCCTCCTCTTTTTCTTCTTGTTCCCAATTCACTACTAAGCAAGTTCGAACAAATTGACTATTCGTATGATAAATTCTTTGAGTTAACTTGCTATTTTCATGAGAAATAAAATTGACAAGTCGAAGTTGGAAATTATCCTCTTCTTGCAAGAGATCTTGCGGGAAAAGTGTTGCTAAATTTCTCCCTTCGTCCATTTCATATGCGACTGCAGGTCGAACCGAAACAAAATACTTTTCCTTGCTCTTGAGAATTTTTTTCCGTTGAACATAGACCCAATTTTTCCTTTTTTTTGATTCCTTAGAATCTTTCTTTTCTCTTTCTGGTGGTATCAAACTACCACCTAATATCTTATCCGCCTCTTCAGGAAAATGCATATCTCCGGAAAAGATTTTGAGTTCCGTATGGCTTTTTTTTCTCTTCACTCGGACCAATCCACCTAGTCGACTTCTTGTATTTTTTGTGAGTTGTGTATCCACTCCAATGATACTATTATCAAGTACCTTTAGGGATGAGGATCTCGGCAAGATATGCAGTTCTTGAAGAATGAAAAAAAACCGATCTAGTTCTTTTTGGTATTTTAGACTAAATTCTTTTGTTCCTCGATGCTCAATCAAACCCTCTTTTTTTAAGATGGAATCTTCCTCTGGGCTCCCGTATTCGTCCTCTGAGTCTTCTTCTGAGTCTTCCTCTAAAGTCCCATATTCGTCCTCTGAGCCTTCCTCCGGGCTCCCATATTCGTCCTCTGAGTCTTCCTCTAGAGTTCCATATTCGTCCTCTCGGGTTCTATATTCGTTCTCTGGGCTCCCATATTCGTCTTCTGAGTCTTTCTCTCCAGTCCTATATTCATCCTCTAGGATCCCATATTCGTCTTCTAGGGCTTCATATTCGTCCTCTAGGATCCCATATTCATCTTCTAGGGTTTCATATTCGTCCTCTCGAGTCCTATATTCGTCTTCTAGGGTTTCATATTCTTCCTCTCGGGTCCTATATTCGTTCTCTGGGCTCCCATATTCGTCCTCTGAGTCTTCCTCTCGAGTCCTATATTCGTCCTCTAGGGTCCTATATCTAAATTTAACAATTCCTGAACCCTTTTTATCTTTTCTGTATCGTGGATCGTCAAAATAAGCAAAAATAGTATTTCTACGTAAAACACCCATAAAGGGTATTTCAATCGAAATCCCCAAACAGGATATTAGTTCTTTCTCTTGTTCTTGATGATATTGTAATGGAATGACGAACCCATTTCTTCGCTTTTTCGCCAACAAATCCGAATTATCTTGAAGAATAGAAGGATAGACAAAATTCCAATGGCCATTGGACATGATTCGATCCGGCGTTGAATAATCAAGAATTTCCCTATCTTTTTTACCAAAAGTATCCAACAGTCTATGTCTTACTTGATCATTAGCCATTGAGAGGTCAAAGAGATATCTTCCGTCAACAGAAAAAGAATAAGTATTCATTTGATCTTGATCCTTGTGGAGCGAAAAAGACGCTATACTGGATCTGCACATACTTACTGACAATATCCATAAATGGCTTGTTTTTGGTAATCGACGAAGATTACCATATTGATATTCGGGCGCATGGTAAACATCAGTACTCCAGTGCATTTCCCCGTCTGATTCGGAATAAATATGCTTTTGTACTTTTTCTTTAAAATGCAAAGTGGACGTTCCGGCACGAATCTCCGCAATTACTTGTTCGGATTCTACATACTGATCATTTTGCACTAGAATCAAGCTTTTTGAGGGAATATTCACACTATATAGAATATCCTGACTCTGAATAGTTACATGCAAGTCTATATAACATAGAAAAGCAGGCTGCCCATGACGGGTACGTGTGGGGTGAACCAAATCTTCATTGAATTGGATTTTTCCATTCGAAGGGGATCGTACAAGGTCGGCAGTACCCCCTGTGAATACTCCGCCAGTATGAAAAGTTCTTAATGTTAGTTGAGTCCCTGGCTCCCCAATTGATTGACCTGCAATAATACCTACGGCTTCCCCCAATTCGACCAGATCGCCATGAGTGGGACTCCGACCATAACATAATTGACAGATCCAAGATGTGCTCCGGCAAGTAAAGGGGGTTCTAATATATATTGGTTGTGCTCGAAATGGTTGTGCTCGAAAGGCAGTTATGAATCGATTGACTAATCCAATTCCAATATCTTGATTTCGAGCGGCAATGCATCGTGAACCAATATATATATCGTCTGCTAATACACGACCAATTAGTGTTTGGACAAAAAGTTTTTCCGTCATCCCATTTTGAGGACTCAAAGAAATACCTTGGATAGTACCACAATCTCTTCTACGCACAATAATATGTTGAACTACTTCAACAAGTCTACGTGTAAGATATCCAGCATCCGCTGTTCGTACAGCAGTATCTACAACCCCTTTGCGGGCTCCGTAGCAGGAAATTATATATTCTGTCAAAGAAAGTCCCTCGCGTAAATTGCTTTGAATAGGTAAATCAATCATTTGTCCTTGAGGATCCGCCATTAATCCTCTCATACCTACTAATTGGTGTACCTGAGATGCATTTCCTCTGGCTCCTGAAAAAGACATTAGATAGACTGGATTAGAAGGATCCGTTATCCGAAAATTCGAATTCATTTCTTGTTTCAAATATTCACTTGTAGCATACCATATCTCAACGGATTGGCGTAATTTTTCTACCGCGTGTACAGCCCCATAATAATAGTGTTTCTCCAAAAGAAAACTCTGTTGTTCCGCGTCTTGCACTAACCATCCCTTAGATGGTATTGTTAAAAGATCCTCGATTCCTAATGAAATCGATGTAGTAGTGGCTTGATGAAAGCCCAGAGTCTTTATTTGATCCAGTATATGGGATGTATATCCCATTCCGAAATGATCTATTAATCTGCTAATAAGTCGTTTCATAGCAGTTCCGTCTATCTCTTTATTATGAAAGACCAGATTGGCCCGTTCCGCCATACATAAGTACCCCCTTTTTCGGCTGAGTAGGATTCGACAATTGCTGAGTAGGATTCGACAATGGGCCTGAGTCAGTGATTCGAAAATTTAATTAACTTCCTTTCCTTAATCTCAATCTGGATTCGCGCGGCAAAAATGATGATACTAGCGAAATCGGAATGCCCCCCGAAAGGGAGGGGCATCGCCGAATCTAACTTCCTTGTTTAGATAGTGTATGAATAGGCCTGACTAAATCCTTGTATGGCTTCCTCTATTTCTCTATAAAAAGAAATATGACCAAGAGTGCTTCGAATGTATATAGAACGGATTTCTTTTTTTCTATTTCCCACTATTAGATAGTGGGCATAAATCTCATGATAAGTCCCCAAAGATTCATATTGAACTTCAATCGGAACTTCTCTTGACCCAATGACGCGTTGATCTAGTTTCCATCGGAGCCACAAGGGACTGTCTAAACTGATTCGTTTCTGTCTATAAGCTCCCAGTGCATCATAGGAATTAGAAAAATGGGGTTCTTTATCTTTTGTATACTTATAATTATTATTATTGTAATTTACTTTTTGATTTGGATAGTTTGCGCAACTATTATATCTATTTGCACAAATACCCCGACGGTTTCCAATCGTTAATACATAAAGTCCGATAAGCATGTCTTGGGTCGGTACGCAAATAGGATCCCCAATAGCGGGAGATAGGAGATTCATATGAGAAAACATAAGTAAACGGGCTTCCGCCTGAGCTTCCAAGGATAAAGGTAGATGAACAGCCATTTGATCCCCATCAAAGTCCGCATTGAAACCCTTACACACTAATGGGTGTAAACAAATAGTACGCCCCTCCACTAAAGTAGGTTGGAAGGCCTGTATGCCTAATCTATGCAGGGTAGGTGCTCTATTCAACAGTACAGGATGTCCCCGCATAACTTCTTGAAGTATTTCCCATACAATGGGTTCCTTTTCCCAAATTTTCCTTTTAGCAATCCTGACATTAGAAGTAGCGCGTTTCGTGATTAAATCGCGAATTACAAATAGCTGAAAAAGCTTTATTGCTATCTCTAGAGGTAATCCACATTGATGTAATGAAAGCGAAGGACCCACAACAATGACAGAACGCCCCGAGTAATCGACCCGTTTTCCAAGCAGAGTCTCGCGAAACCTTCCCTCTTTACCTTCAATTACATCTGAAAGTGATTTGTATACTTTATTGTGACCATCCCTCGTTGGTTGCCCGCGGGACCCACTATCAAGAAGTGTATCCACGGCTTCTTGTACCAATTTTTCCTGGCACATTACTAAATCTGCTGGCGCTAATTCACTTCTTTTTAATAGATAGGCAAGGTTGTTGTTCCGACGAATAACTCTCTTATAAAGTTCATTAATATCCGAAGTCACTACTTTATCCCCAGACCTATAAACAATGGGTCTCAATTCGGGAGGAAGAACTGGTAATAAGCACAAAACCATCCATTCTGGTTCTACATTTGTTTGAATAAAATGTTTCGCCAATTGCATGCGTCTAATCAAAAAAACTTTTCTTATTCGTCTTTTTCTATCTTCCCATTCATCTCCACTATACCCCTCGTCTTCTAATTCCTTCCATTCGACCAAGGAATTCTCTATAATAATTCGCAAATCCAAATCTGCTAATTGTTCTCTAATAGCACCTGCTCCTGTCGCAATTTCCCGATTTCGAAATGTTGCAAAGCCTGGGGTAGAAAAAAAGGGAGAAATGCTGTGGTTACAGGATGCAATTTCATCTTCGAATAAACCTCGTAATCGTAAGAAAGTAGGTTTTTTAGCGCTGGGCCTAGCAAAAGAGAAATCGCCGTATACTAGGCCCTCCAATTTCTTAAGGGGTTTATCTAAAAGGTTCGCGATATAACTAGGAAGACCTTTCAAATACCACACATGAGTCGCGGGACATGCGAGTTTGATGTATCCCATTTGATATCTTCGTATCCGAGAATCAACAAATTCTACCCCGCATTTTTGGCAAAATCTTTCCTCTTCGTTTTCAGCTCCGCTCGCTCGAGAATTTCCACAAGCACAAATTCCGCTTTTTATGGGTCCAAAGATTCTTTCGCAAAACAATCCATCTTTTTCTGGTTTATCGGTTTTATAATGAAAAGTAGAGGGCCTTGTGACTTCGCCAACGACTTCCCCATTAGGTAGGTTTTTGTTAGCCCAAGCCTTTATTTGTTGAGGGGAAACGAGTCCAATTTGAAGTTGTTGATGTTTATATTGGTCAATCATAAATAAGAAAAGAATTTATATTTATTCCGATCAAACTTCCTCCCTATTAACCTGGAAGTTCTTCTCAGATACAAGGAAATGATTCAGTTCTAGAGCCAAAGATCGTAGTTCTCGAACGAGCACTCGAAAAGATTCTGGAGGATACTCGTGATTAGGTACTCTTTTTCCCCAGATCGTAGCATTAAGTATTTCTTGGCGAGCTATAAGATGATCAGATTTATAAGTAAGTATCTCTTGTAAAATATGAGCAACACCAAATCCTTCTAAAGCCCAAACTTCCATTTCTCCTACTCGTTGTCCCCCTTGCTTGGCTCTTCCTCTAACGGGTTGTTGTGTAACAAGTGAGTAGGGCCCAGTAGAACGTCCATGGATTTTCTCATCAACTTGATGAATTAATTTTAAGATATAGGACTTCCCTATTAGAACAGGTTGTTCGAAGGGGTCTCCTGTTCTTCCATCAAATATTCTGCTTTTTCCCGGGTACTCGGGTTCAAATACCCATGGATTTTTTGTTTGTTTACTGGCTTCATATAATTCTGAAAACACAAGTTTTCTTGAAGCCTCTTGCTCATATCTCTCATCAAAGGGTGCTATTCTATAATGTTTCTTTAGCAGATCCCCGGCTAATCCGAGCGAGCTTTCAAATATTTGTCCCACATTCATTCGTGAGGGTACTCCTAAGGGATTGAAGACCATATCAACAGGTGTTCCATCTTGCAAATAGGGCATATCTTGCCTGGGCAAAATTTTGGAAATGATCCCCTTATTCCCGTGTCTTCCGGCTACTTTATCCCCAACTTTGATTTCGCGTTTCTGTAAAATATATACACGAACCATTATGTCTAGGGGGTCCCTCTGGATCCATTTCACATCGATAACGCGCCCTCTTCCACCTATAGGTAGTTTGAGAGAAGTTTCTTTTGAAGTGGATACCTCAAGGCCAAATATGGCCCGTAATAACCCAGCTTCCGCGATATACGACGATTCGCTCGCTATCTGAGGCGTTAATTTACCTACTAAAATATCGCCAGTTTCTACCCAGGATCCCAACCTAACAACTCCATTTCTGTCCAAATTGCGGAGTAAATGTTCTTCTAGATGTGGTATTTCTTTAGTAATTTTTTCAGCGGAGCCTTGGCTTGTCGTATCCGTCTGAATTTCATATTTTCGGATGTGAAAAGAAGTATAAATATCCTCATATACCAAACGTTCGCTAATTAGTACTGCGTCTTCAAAATTGTAACCTTCCCATGGCATATAAGCTACTAATACGTTTTTTCCTAAAGCAAGTTCCCCACCAACTGTAGCAGCTCCCTCCGCTAAAATTTGTCCTTTTTTAATGGATTTACCCCGCAGAACCCGAGGTTTTTGGTGCATACAAGTATTTTTGTTAGAGCGCCGATGGGTAACTAAAGGAATACTTATAGTCTTCCCACTACTTGATAAAAGGATCTTGTGACTATCAGTAGAAATGATCTTTCCCTCGCGTTCGGCTATAACGGAAACCCTCGAATCTAGAGCTGTTTGGCGTTCCAATCCAGTTCCAACAATGCACTTCTCGGACCGAGAAAGCGGAACTGCTTGGCGCTGCATATTAGAACTCATTAAAGCCCGATTCGCATCATTATGCTCAATAAAAGGAATGAGAGAACCTCCAATAGAAAAATATTGGAAAGGAAAAATACTTCTAACATGAATCTGTTCCCATGCAATAGTCAGGAATTCTTGACGGTATCTAGCTGGAACAACCTGTTCTTCCTGAATACCCTGATTCAAGGACAAAGAATTTCCTGCTGCTATCATATAATATTCATCTCTATTTGGTGATAAATAAACCACCTGTCTCTCTTTTTTTTCTTTTGCTTTCTCAGATATTTCATAAAAGGGACTCTCTATGGACCCCCACCAGTGGTCAATTCTCGCATGAATAGCTAAGGATCCAGTAAGTCCAACATTGATTCCTTCGGACGTGTCAATTGGACAAATACGCCCATAGTGACTCGGATGAATATCTCGGCTCCGAAAACTTGCAGTTCTCCCCGTCAATCCTCCAGGACCCAAACAACTCACTTTTCGCCCATGAACAGTTTGTGTCAATGGATTGGTTTGATCAAAAACTTGAGATAAGGGGTATGTGCCAAAAAAGGTCTCATAAGTAGTTATTAATAAAATCGAAGTTGAAGTTGGAGTTACCAAAGTTTGTGGAGTCGGTTTCGATTGACGTATGAATACTCTACGGATAGTTTTTTGAACCGCATGTTGTAAACGACCAAGAGCCAGTCCGAATTGATCTTGTAACAGATCCGCAACCGAACGAATACGTTTATTTTTCAAGTGATTCATATCGTCATCGTCAAGTATACCCGTTCCAAATTTCATTCCAATCAAATGATCCGTAGCGGCCAATACATCTCGTGGTAACAAGAATGTATTGTTCTGAGGTATATCAAGATTCAGTCTCCGATTCATATTTCGTCGACCAATCCTTCCTAATTCACATTTTTGTTGAAAAAATTTCTTTTGTAATTCCTCACATAAGGACTCCGAAAATACCAGGTCCCCACCTACACAAGCAAATTGTTGATAAAACTCCAAAATAGCTTTTTCTTTTGACTCAATCCTCTTCTTCTCCTTAGCATTCGGGAAAGATAAGAAAATTTCAGGGTAGGAAACATTATCTAGAATTTCTTTTAGATTCGAACCCATAGCTGATGATAGAACTAGAATAGATATCTTTTGTTTTCTACTCACGCGAGCCCATATCCTTTCTTTTTTATCAATTGCTAATTCCGATCTTCCTCCCCAATCTGATATTATAGTCCCAGTGTAGATAGAAATTCCCTTATGGTCTAATTCCGAGCGGTAGTAAATACCAGGACTTAGCAATATTTGATTGATCACAATTCGGTATATTCCATTTATTATAAAGGTTCCTAAGGAATTCATTATAGGAATGTTTCCAATAGAAATGGTTTGCTTTTGCACATCGAAACCAAAAATTAATCTCGCAGATACATATAATTCGGAAGAATAGGTGAGTGATTCATACACAGCATCCCTTTCTTTTATCGAGGGTTCTAGCAATTGATATCCTTTCGCAAATAATTGAAATGCAATTTCGTGATCTGGATCTTTAATTGTTGGAAACTTCTCAAGTTCTTCTGCCAAGCCTTGATTAATGAACCTACAAAATCCCTCGAATTGGATCTGACTAAATCCGGGTATTGTGGACATTCCCTCATTTCCATTCCGGAGCATCTTAATCTTAAGTTTCCTGTTTATCGAAGAAAAATTCCATTATCAGCTCACTCTTCATCAATCCCTATGGATCGATCTAGCAATTATGGAATCCATATTCTGTTTACTGAATCACATGAAATTCTAGGGAACTCCACATACATATTTCATATATGTATTTCATACATATGAATAGAGACAATTTCGACGAAAGTTCGAATTTGCCAGGGGTACAAATCGAATGAAAATGAATTGATAAAACATTCCTAGAAAAAAATTCTGCCACTTACACTTTATGATACTAATCAGATTGGATGGCAAAGATTTCTCATTTTATCTCCTTTCTATGAATGGGATAAAGCCATAATATAATAATTTATAAGCACTAGAAAATTTGACTTTAGTTCGATTTAGAATAGCACGCTTAGTTTAATTTCAAAAAAGAATAAGAATTTGAGGGTTCTTTTTTGTTTCGTAGTAGTAGAATTGCTAGAAAATATAGGATTTCATTGTAGAATCCTAAAATAAAGTAAGTCCTTTTTTTAAGTACATGCCAATCTAGTTATCCACCTCTCCACATATCCCTGCTTTTATCGTAATTTCACTTGGGTGGGCCAAGATGGTCAGGTCATACTCTATATCAGACCAAATTTCTTTTTTTTATTCAAGATATTTAATGCAATGAAAAATTAAAGCACGATTCCCCATAGAGATATGTACATAAGGGGGATCCATGGATAATAATGCTGTTATGGATAATAATGCTGTTCGGACCTGTAGTTTACCTATACACGGATTAGGCATAAATCCATTCTATTTTATTATGCCATTAAAAGGAAGGGGGGAGAGAATACCGATTTAAGAGTCGTTCACTACTGCAATTCAAAAAAAAAATAGAATTCTAGTTAATGGTTCCAATTTGTTCTGAATTTTGCAGCCTGTGACTGGAAATCCACTTTTTCTCTTTTTTCATCTCAATAGAAAGAAAAGGGAAGTTTTCTAGTGTTAGCAATGTTTGTTTTAAGATAGAATCCATCGAGGAGAATAATCGAAACTGGATTCAAAAAAAGCAGGAATAGATTTTTTGAAAAAGATTGGAAAAAAGTAAGTAGAATTAGATTCAAGATAAAAGAAAGGAGGTTTTAGTAAGAAAACCTGGATGAATACTTGCTCTTTTCTCTATTTTAGATCGGATTTTTTGGCGGCATGGCCAAGCGGTAAGGCAGGGGACTGCAAATCCTTTATCCCCAGTTCAAATCTGGGTGCCGCCTGATCAATAAAATACTTAGGCTTATAGTACTGATCGAACTCAACAAATTCGTACCCTGCATAAGTTGGGGCAAGAGAGTAACTAGGCCTGGCGATACTGGATTTTGAGAATCCATAGTTCTATCCTCAAACTAGGGTTTGTTTTGTCGGTAGTGGCCCAAACGGCTACCAATAAGGATGAGGTTGCGTTTCCTTATTCTTTTATTAATTTTAATTGATTCTTAATTGATTCGATTCGAGAATTAAAAATTACAAGGCTAAGATGTCAGAAATCTTGATATCCAAAGGGCCCCTAAGGGGCATTCTTTTTTTTTTTCAATCTAAGATTGAAGAAGGGACTCCACGAAGGAATATCAAGACTTCCTAATTATCATACATTTTATTTATCATACATCTTATGCTACCTACATACACTAAAGTAAGGGCTACTGATTCTGTCGAGAATCAGATTGAATAGGCTGATCAAAAATCAATTTCGGAGTTGTGGATAAAGTCTCCTCATTCTTTCATAGAATGATAGAAGGGCTGTAGGGTTTAGGTTAAAAATAAACATAGGCAAGGTAGGTATCCAATAAATATTTATCTATCCTAATTTTATGGTATATTCTGACGTCCTTTGCTTATAAAAAAAGGGTAACAAAAGGAAGAAAAAATCTTCCTATTCCCGCGTCTTCTATTCAGGACATCATCCCCGTACTCTTTTTTAAGGAAAAGGGCTATGTATCGTATTTATACTTAATGCTCTCCAATTCTACCAGAAATCCTATAAGAATTTGTTAGGAGTAAATTCCTTGAACTGATTCATCCATAGCGTTAGGGCAGAATCCCTTTTTGACTCTGTACCCTTGATTCCACTATGATTATTGATCAATAGTAGAATAATTCCTTCATAGAAATAGGAGACATAATTTACATGGATATAGTAAGTCTCGCTTGGGCTGCTTTAATGGTAGTCTTTACATTTTCTCTTTCACTAGTAGTATGGGGGAGGAGTGGACTCTAGGGATACTACTAATTGATTGAGTAGTCGAATTGTTGTATCAACTTTTTTCTTTAATTGATCGTTTTGCATTAATCATTTTGCCAAACTTTATTCTTTCTCTCTTTCTTTAGTTTTGTTTCACTCCTGTACCTGTAAGAAACTCTTGTAAGAAAGAGTCGTTCTATTCTACTATATAGAAATAGAAAGAGCGATTACAGCAATTCAAAATTTCTACTAGAAGTGACGAATGGTTAAAAAAGTTCTATACATAAGAAAATTAGACTTTCTTCCACGGAGCTATTCACAACATATCGCACACTTTCCATTTGTTTTATATTCTTTTCTTATTCTTAGAATAATTTTTATGCTCTTTTGAAGCATCTCGCCGCATGTTTAAGCATGAAAGATTCGCTGGTTTTTTCCTTTTACTTTTTTTCTTTTACTTTTTACTATAGTCTATTTTCATATTATTTTTCTCTCCCTCCATGGATTCTTTCGTGAAGAATTGTCTTCGATTTTTTTATTTTGACTTGATTGAAATTAAGTGGATGCAGTGAAAAAAGAAATTGAATTAGACTACTATTTCAATCTACTAATCTATTCTATGTAGATTCAAGATAATATAATAGAAAGACTCTAAAGTGTCGTAGAAAAAACTATATGTAGTTCTTTCTACCACACTTTATGATTCCAACCAGATCCTTTCATTTAAGACTTGGATTTTTATTTTATTTAATCCCTTTTTCATTTCTTCAATGATTAATTGGAATTCCAATTAATCATTTTGGCTGACTGTTTTTACATAAATAATAAGTAAAAAGGCAGTAGGAACTAGAATAAACAGTGCAGTAGCAATAAATGCGAGAATATTGACTTCCATAACCTCTTTATTTTTTTCACAATAACTCGGGATGTAATCCCATGGAGAGGAAAAAGGGGTATCCTGTAAATTCAAGGGGAGGACTTGCATTCTGATAATACTGAATCAATTCAATATTATGAATATCGGATCTATCAAATCAATTCATGGTTGAGAGTGGAATAGTATAACATAGGAAGATCCACTTTTTCTTTTCTATATCTATAACCCACGATCTTTCTTATCTTATCCAATTTCCCTTCCTTTTTCTTATAGTTATACATACAATTATGTATGTATGTATTATATGACCGACTTTCTATGGGTCACATAGACATCCAAATAAGCAGTAGAAGTAGAAGTGAGATGGAGAAAAGAGGGCTTAAATAAAAAAAAATCGAATATTTTAATGAATTTAGGAAAAAGGGCGTTTGCTTTGCTTGGTTTTTCTTTTATTTTATTAAGTTACTATCAATATCCACTTTTGGGGTCTAAAGATGAGAACAGATCCATAAAATAAGGAGTCCGCAAATGGAATGAAAATGAGATAGATTCTTTCCAATTAGTCATTGAACATACACAAACAAAGTTGGAACTACAAAATGGAGGGGGCCTGGTTTAATCCAAAAAGTAAAGTACTAATTATATTCAATTAAATTCACTGTCTATGTCTAAGAAAAAACGAATACGATTTATGTATGGATTTCGGTAAAATACCGGTACTCTATTCCATAAGAGTCGAATAGGAAGTTAAGATGAGGATGGTATCATCATAAGGATAGAGTAATATCCTAAATTATACTAATCCAAGTATGATATGTATGTCTTTCCTTATCAACCGGGAGTAGTGAAAAAAAAAATTCCTATAGGCCTCCCCTCCCTCTTTAATGAGAAATGCGAAATAAAAAAAGTGAAATAAGGGTGCCCCATAGGTATTTGATCTTCTCTCCTGCCCCCCCTTTTTCATGGAAAAAGGAAAGATGAATTTCTCCATTCATTGAACCCTAGTTCGGGACTGACGGGGCTCGAACCCGCAGCTTCCGCCTTGACAGGGCGGTGCTCTGACCAATTGAACTACAATCCCCGCGGGGTGTATGGCATACCTATTCTTAAATAGAACCATAAGAAGATTCGATTCGCCTGTCGTACTCTAAGAAATAGACGAATCATATACTACATACCCACATATCATATGTGGGTATAGTGAGAGTGACATAACTAGTATGTCGCGATTTTTTATCGCTAAAAATGGATGATAATCCACCTTTCATTTCAATAAGAAAAACTCTTTTGTTTGTAAAAAAGGAATGAGAGAGATATGGATTAGAAAGAAATTTCCCCCTTTCGCTTTATCCTTTATTTCTATGGATCAGACATTTTATTTTATGGAAGAAAAACAAATGGATTTAGTTCATATTCACGAAGCCCTAGATTTTTGGGCCGAGCTGGATTTGAACCAGCGTAGACATATCGTCAACGAATTTACAGTCCGTCCCCATTAACCGCTCGGGCATCGACCCAGGAAGAATTTATTCTAGGGTTTTTTAGAATCTATGATTAACCTCCTTTCATAATACTCCCTACCCCCAGGGGAAGTCGAATCCCCGCTGCCTCCTTGAAAGAGAGATGTCCTGAACCACTAGACGATAGGGGCATCACTTCACTAGACGATAGGGCCATATACAACCGCTCGTCATTATACTATAATGATAGTATGAGCAGTTTTTTGGAATTGTCAATATACTCGAAGAGTATAACTAGATCCAAAGCAAAGAGTCTTTCCTACTTTTCTGTTATGCTTTCATAGGATTTTTTTTAGTTGATGGTTAGGTTAATTCACGGATCATTCCCTACTTTTTAGGGAAATTCATTTAAAGGGTATAGAATAAGAATAGATTAATAAAAGGGATTCTAGATTAGTTCAGTACAGGTAGTGATTTGATTGATCTAACAGGAAAAAGAGTCCAATTTGATTTCTTTTTTATAATTTCCACCCCGTGCTTCGTTTAGCGTTCAGACCAAAAATGCATGCATCCCACACTAAGTCATAAAATTCAAGAAAAAATAGAGAAATTTTCAAAAACAAAGAAAAAAAAGTGAATAAATAATAAATTTAGTAGAAAAGTACTTTATCGGATTCGAACCGATGACTTACGTCTTACCATGGCATTACTCTACCACCAAATAAAAAGCCCTTTATCGGATTTGAACCGATGACTTATGCCTTACCATGGCATTACTCTACCACTGAGTTAAAAGGGCTTTTTATTCAATTCAAAAATTAGCCACTTTGATTTCTCATTATGAGTCTACTGCATAATGTACATAATATATGTATATATAGAGATATATGTAGAGATTATATATGTATATATCGAGATATAGAAGTTTATTCATGACGAGGTTCAAAATCTTGAGAGTTCAAAATCTTGAGAAAATCAAGAAAAATAAGAAAATCTTTCATATTCTCTCTTATCACTTGCACAAAGTAGAGGTTTTTTTCTTTTTTTATATAAAAAAATACATATAATAAAATACGTGAAGAGAGAGTTGACACAATAAAAAATTATTATTAGTATCCGATATACTTGAAGAGGGTAAGTTCATAGGTATGTAAACATGATCTCGGACGACTCACCAAACCAAAGCCCAGAAGTTCTATTTTTTAGAAGAGGAGAACAAATATGTATCAATTGTTGAATCGGATACAACAATGGGCAAAAAAAAAAAGGCCAAAGGGGCAATAAGAGCTGCTGTTAAAAAAACGGTAGACTTTGTTTTTTTTTATCTTTAGGCTATTGACTTTTCACGTGCTCAGAACGTTCTGCAGAATTAGGGACTTTTTTCTTCTATTGGCTGATCTTATGATGAGAACTTTCTCCATTTATGTTTTATTTCTTCTAATTCTAATTGGGTAGGGTATAAAGGAATTCGCGCTCTTCATATACCCATATGGTTGGGTATTAATTTTCAGTGATATACTTCTTGTCTGTTTTGGTGAGAAATTGAAACTATTTTTAACAGGCATCTCTTAGAAAAACCTTCGAGTTCAAAACTTTTCAATTTTTCTTAAAAAGTTTTGGACGGATTTGTTGAAGCGATTTTTAACAGGTACCCCTTCCAAGGAAGGGGGGCACTTGAATATTCTCAAGGGATTATGGTTGGTGCATTTTGAACAAACTATGTTGGAGTTTTAGCAACAATTTGCTTGTAAAAAGTGGGCAGTCGAATTTATACTGCAGAGTATAAAAATTATTCTACTGCCTGCCCAACAAAAAATAATAAACCATACCCTACATACCTAACTCCTCCTGGCTATGGGTTTTCTGTTTCCGAAGATTAGGAAAAAAGGAGGATTCTGGAACCCTAAAGGTTCGATGGTATATGGATATGGAAAATATAAGATTCCCGATCCTAGCGGGAAAAGGAAGGGAACAGATACCCAATATGATTCTTGGGAGGAACATTTGGTAATGGTCCCTCTATGCTCTTTTTTATGTGTTCTTAGTTCTATTCATCTTCTTTGATTCTTTTAAACAAGAATCTAATAAACTAGAATTGAGTGGAAAAGAGGAGAAGAAATTGGTAAATGGAGAGGATCGACTAACCAGAGACATTTAGGATCTTCTTTACATCAGGTAAATCCGTCGGGTCCTGTCCGCTTCTCCGTTTAAGTTACGACTCTTTGTTTCTTGCTTCTCTCAAGCCATAGGGAAAGTCTATGATGAATTTTTAAAATGCATCTCACTCTTTCTCTAGGGCTCGGACTTCATGATAAGTGGGGGAAGAAAGAAAACATCTTCCCCAATTTCTTTGTTCAGAATTGAACAAAAAAGAAAAGGAAGAAAGGGATTTATGGGGGCAGTGCTGCTCCCTATATCTCCTAGTGTATATTGTAGGAATAATCAAACTATTCCTTAGAGCAGTCTGGCACACTTACGTCCTCGCAAAACAAATAATGATCATTGTAGTCGTAACCGTAGAATACGAACCTAATCGAAATGCATACATTTGTCTCATACACTATGGGGATGGTGAGAAGAGATATATTTTACATCCCAGAGGGGCTATCTAAACCCTAAAGCTAAAGTAAAGGCCCGCGATCGAAGTACCAACAGCTCACTGTCATGAACCTTCTCCATTTGATTCAATAAGGGGGAATTAGCCTCCTTCTCGAATGGCTACCCTTGACAAAGGGTAGCGTTGGTATCATAATCTACATGTAGCGGGTATAGTTTAGTGGTAAAAGTGTGATTCGTTCTATTAATAACTGAATTTGAAATGATATACTTAAGGCGTCCTTAAGTTTTTTATATTCCGATGAAAACTTTAGTTCTTATAAAGGATTTAATCCTTTTCCTCTCAATAGCATATTGAGGAAGAATATACATTCTCGCGATTTGTACCCAAAAACTAATTGAAATTGCATCCAAAATACAAATTGGATTATGAGTACAGAGTCGCGAAGCATAATTTTGCATTGGATTAAGTATTCCAATTTTTAAAATATGAGTAAAGGATCTATGGATGAAGATACAAAAAAGTTTATTTCCAATCGTAACTAAATCTTCTTTTGTTAAAAAAGGAAATGGAAGCCAAATAGCTAAAAAACGGTAGTTTTGGTTTACTAGAACCATCAGCATATTGTTTCAGCTCGGTGGAAACCTAATTCTTTTCCTCAGGATCTCTTGAATGAAATTAGGGAACGAAGTAAGTAGATTAGATAGATTTAGTAGAATTTCTATCTCCTACTCTATAGGGATCATCTAGAAAGCGGAGAGCTTTGGTTCCATTCAGATAGAAAAGCTGACATAGATGTTAAGTGGTGAGAATATCCATAAAGGAGCCGAATGAAATCAAAATTTCATGTTCGGTTTTGAATTAGAGACGTTAAAACTAATCAACCAACGTCGACTATAACCCCTAGCCTTCCAAGCTAACGATGCGGGTTCGATTCCCGCTACCCGCTCCATTCTGTATAAAAGGACTATTCTATTTGTCTAGACATGGTAGAGTCCTGTATTCAACCTTTTTCGTCCACCAGTTTCCGTCCCTCCAGAGCGGAGTAGAGCAGTTTGGTAGCTCACGAGGCTCATAACCTTGAGGTCACGGGTTCGATTCCCGTCTCCGCACTTAGCAGTCTGTATAAAAGGACTATTCTATTTGTATAGAGTAGAGGGCTGGGCGGTATCCAACCCTTTTTTATTCATTAGTTCCCGGCCCTAAAGGGCCAAATGGAGCAGTTTGCGAAGTCACTTGCCCCTACAAGAAGAACTCTCAAGGCTCCTTCCTACCCTGCAGAAAAGAAAAAAGAAATGAAAGAAAGGCACAGTCTACCTCCCTTCCCTTTAAAAGGAGTTTGCCAGTTGTTTGTCTCGGTGAATCCCCAATTTAGGGAGCCCTGTTGGCGAGTTCGATTCCCGCCTCCGGAGCCCCTTTTTTTGAGTGGGGTGCAAAAGAAGGGTAAGATAGTAAGGGATACGGTACTAGACTAACACCTACTTAATTTAATATAAGTAGTTAAGTAGTCAACTAGACTAAATTTTTTATCATAGTACCTTACTAAATTAAGCTGGCGAGCGGCGGGAATCGAACCCGTATCTTCTCCTTGGCAAGGAGATGTTTTACCATTGAACTACGCTCGCTACGGGATATATTTTATAGGGTATATCCGCCTGGGTCGACCGTCTATGTCTGGGTCGACCGTTTCATTTTCTATTATATTAGAGTTTTCTTTTTTTTAATTGTCTGTCAATCAATATTCTAATGGCAATGGAATTTCATAATAATGAAAGAGAAGAGGTAGCAATTCGGAACGCAAATTGCATTTTAATGCGTCTCACAATTCCAATTTTTTCGAAGAAATGGCCTTTTTATTTATTTTGTATCGGGCTACTAAATACTAAACAAATTTAAGAAATGAGAGAATTCAGAATAGCTACCAGAAAGACTAGTCCAATCCATAATGATGTACCGGAAAATACAACGTTTTTATTATTTGACCAACCATCAGGAGAAGCAAATACAAGGGGTACACTAATTACTAACACTGAGGAAGTCGCAATTAATGCAAAA